TAGGTAAATATTTAATGCGTTCGCCTACCGGAGAAGTTATTTTTGGAGGAGAAACTATGCGTTTTTGGGATCTGCGTGCTCCTTGGTTAGAACCTCTAAGAGGTCCAAACGGTTTGGACTTGAGTAGGTTGAAAAAAGACATACAACCTTGGCAAGAACGCCGTTCCGCGGAATATATGACCCATGCTCCTTTAGGTTCATTAAATTCTGTAGGTGGCGTAGCTACCGAGATCAATGCAGTCAATTATGTCTCTCCTAGAAGTTGGTTAGCTACCTCTCATTTTGTTCTAGGTTTTTTCCTATTCGTAGGTCATTTATGGCACGCGGGGAGGGCTCGTGCAGCTGCAGCAGGATTTGAAAAAGGAATTGATCGTGATTTTGAACCCGTTCTCTCCATGACTCCTCTTAATTAATTCAGACACGCGATCCGATACTTAATACTTAAAGTGGGAATCGATTTGATTCTCTAATAATATGGATTGGTTAGATTAAGTCCTAGCTTAAATAAAAAGTATTCTTTTTTCCTTTCTTTTCAACTCATTTAGATCTAATCTCTTTTTTTTCTGGCTCGGCTATCCTACCTAGCCGAGCCATTTCCATTAAACACATAAATTTATTCATCGAAAAAAGGAGAGAGAGGGATTCGAACCCTCGATAGTTCGTTGCGAACTATACCGGTTTTCAAGACCGGAGCTATCAACCACTCGGCCATCTCTCCGAAAGATAATTTCTATTTTACTTTTTTTTTTCGCCGAATAGAAAAGGCAATAGGAGTTGATACCATCACTGTACTATAGAAAGAAAGTAGGTGTGAGTCGATAAGTCTATTTATATATCTGTAATATATAGATGGATGCCAGATCTAGTATGACTATTTGTGAAGTATAAAACTATTCTCGACGCCATGTTTTAAAATAAAAAAAATGGGAAAGGAATAGTAAGAAGTCATATAGAATCAATGAATTCATGGCACAATCCCCCCATGATGCATTTTTTTTTTTTACAATTTTTTTGGTTAATAGAGGGATCAAATGGTATAGTTCTTTTGTTGGTAGCTTGGAGGATTAGAAACATGACTATTGCTTTCCAACTGGCTGTTTTTGCATTAATTGCTACTTCATCAATCTTACTGATTAGTGTACCCGTTGTTTTTTCTTCTCCTGATGGTTGGTCGAGTAACAAAAATGTTGTATTTTCCGGTACATCATTATGGATTGGATTAGTCTTCCTGGTAGGTATCCTTAATTCTCTCATCTCTTGAACCTATTTGTTCGAGATACAAAAATGAAATGAAAATGACCCCTCCCCTGAACTCTTTTGGATTTCGAAAGATATTCAAATTGAATAGAAGTCTAAATTCCCAAAATGCAAAATACAACTAAAGAAAACAAAAAATTCGAGGGAGGGGTCAAACTTTTTTGCAATTTGTAAATGTAATTAACTGAGAAATGAAGTCTAATGTGATAAAAAAATTAATAATTATTTGAATTATTAGATTCGAATTCGAAATGATAATTCTAAATGAATCTATTAATTCGAATCTAGTAGTAATTAGAGATAGAAATAGAAAATAGATAGAAAGAGAAAATCTTATATTATAAATCAAATGTTTTATATAATTTTCGAAATAATATTCGAAATTATATAGACTAGAATAAATTCTAGAACTTAGCATAGAATAAAAGAATAAATTCTATATTTATATATTTATATAGAATAAAAGAATAAATTCTATATTTATATATTTATATAGAATAAAAAGTAATATAGAATAAAAAGTATATTAACTAAAAAGTATATATTTTCTAAAACTACATCGAAATTACATATTCTATATATAGAATTCTATAGAATTTAATTCCATAGAATTCTTTTTTTCTATAGAAAAAAATATATAGAATTCTATAAATAGAGTATATAAATAGAAAATAGAGAATTCTAATAAGTATAATAAGTATATAATTATATATATAATAGAGAATATTTCTCTAAATTCTAGAATAATTTCTATTTCTATATTTATTTTGAATTTCTTTTATATTTTAAATTTTTATATTTTAAATAATAATTATTTATAAATAATTATTTTTATATATTAATTATTTATCTATTTATTTTATATAAATATTTCTTTTTTATATTTTTCTATTGATATATTGATATAATAATAATAAATAGTAAATATTAATAGAGAATATTAATATATATTAATATATAGAATTTATATATATAATAAAATTTATATATATTATATAATAAAAAAGAAATTAACTAATAAAATAAATAAACGAAATAATAAATAGAATAATATTTAGTATTTTTATTAGAATAGATTTAATATATATAGTAATATTAAGTATAATTAGTAATATTAAGATTAAGTATATTACTACTCTAATTAGTAGTATAATTTATTAAAATTCTAATTTTTTTTGGGGGCGGGTATTTTTATATAATATATTTTTTTAGAATGGTTCTATTTATAATTTATATTATTCAA